CAGAATACCAACCCTATTACAACTACAAATAATACTAATAATAGTGATCAAGCAGAAGAGGTGGCTTTGATACGTTACTCGCAACAATCGGATTTTCGTCGGGATATAATCAAAGGATCCATGCGTGCTCAAAGACGTAAAACGGTTATTTGGGAAATGTTTCAAGCAAATGTGCATTCTCCGCTTTTTTTGGATCGAATAGACAAAACATTTTTTTTTTCTTCTTTTTATATCTCTGAAATGATGAATCTCATTTTTAGGAATTTGGTGGGGAGAGAACCAGAATTGAAAATTTCACATTTTGATTTTGAGGAGGAAGAGACAAGGGAAAAAGAGAAAAAAAACGAAGAAAAAAAAGAGGAAAATGAACGTATAGTAATATCAGAAACTTGGGATAGCATTATATTTGCTCAAACAATAAGAGGTTTGATGTTAGTAACCCAATCTTTTCTTAGAAAATATATTGTATTGCCTTCATTGATAATTGCTAAAAATATTGGCCGTATGTTATTATTCCAATTCCCCGAATGGTATGAGGATTTGAAGGAGTGGAATAGAGAAATGCATGTTAAATGCACTTATAATGGTGTTCAATTATCAGAAACAGAATTTCCCAAAGATTGGTTAACAGACGGTATTCAGATAAAGATTCTATTTCCTTTCTGTTTGAAACCTTGGCGAAGATCTAAAATACGATCTCATCCTAGGGATCAAATAAAAAAAAAAGGAAAAAAAAACAATTTTTGTTTTTTAACGGTTTGGGGAATGGAAGCGGAATTCCCTTTTGGGAATCCCCGAAAACAACCTTCCTTTTTTGAACCCATTTATAAAGAACTCCAAAAAAAAGTTAGAAAAGTTAAAAAGAATTTCTTTCTACTTCTAAAAGTTTCAAAAGAAAAAACAAGATGGATCATTAAAATACTTCTAGTTCTAAAACGAATAATGAAGGAAATTCCAAAAGTAAACCCAATATTCTTATTTGAATTGAGCAAGGTGAAAGTATATGAAACGGCTGAAAATGGAAAAGATTCCGAAATAAATAATAAGATTATTCACAAATCAACCATTCAAATCCAATCCATGAATTGGACAAATTATTCACTCATAGAAAAAAAGATGAAAGATCTTTCTGATAGAACAATCACAATCAGGAATCAAATAGAACGAATCACAAAAGACAAGAAAAAAATAATTCTAACTTGTGCTGATAAAAGATCAAAATCACAGAAACATATTTGGCAGATATTCCAAAGAATAAATATACGATTAATACGTAAATCACATTATTTTATGAAATCTCTGATTGAAAATATATATATAGATATCTTGCTATGTATGATTACCATTCACAGGATCTATTTCCAACTTTTCTTTGAATCAACAAAAAAAATAATCAATAAATCCGTTTACAACGATCAAACAAATCAGGAAGGAATTGATGAAAGAGATCAAAATACAATGAACTTTTTTTCCACTATAAAAAAGTCCTTTTCGAATACTAATATTAGTAATAGTACAAAAATGTATTATGACTTATCCTCCTTGTCCCAAGCATATGTATTTTACAAATTATCACAAACCCAATTACTTAACAAGTATCAATTGAAATCTCTACTTCAATATCAGGGGACTTATCCTTTTATTAAGGATAAAATCAAGGATTATTGTATGACACGAGGAATATTTGATTACAATTCAAGACATAAGAAAATTCATAAGTCTGGAATGATTGAATGGAAAAACTGGTTAAAGGGGCATTATCAATACAATTTATCTAAAACCAAATGGTCGCGGTTAGTACCGCAAAAATGGCGAAATAGAATCAATCAACGTTATAGGATTCAAAATAAGGACTCAATTAAAGCGGATTCATATAAAAAAGAAAAATGGAAAAAACACTACAGATATGATCTTTTATCACATAAATATATGAACTATGGGGATAAGGAGGATTTTGATATTTATGGGTCAAGATTACAAGTAAACGGGGTTCACAAAATTCCATATAATTTCAATAAACCAAAATCCGAATCATTTTATGTATTGGTAAGTACAGCTATTAGTGATTATCTAGAAGAAGGATATATTATTGATACGCATAAAAATCTAGATAGAAAATATTTTGATTGTCGAATTCTCCACTTTTGTCTTAGAAAAAATATCAATATTGAGACCTGGACCAATACACATATCGGTACCAAAATTGATAAAAATACTAAGACTGAAAAAAAAATCAACAACAAATTGAAAAAAAAAGATATTTTTTCTCTTACGATTCATCAAGAAATCAACCCATCCAATCAAAAAAGTATTTTTTTTAATTGGATGGGAATGAATCAAGAAAGAGTTTATCATACCATATCAAATCTAGAATCTTGGTTCTTCCCAGAATTTGTCTTACTTTTTGATGCATATAAGATTAAACCATGGATTATACCAATCAAATTACTTCTTTTTGACTTTTATTTTTATAAAAATAAAAGTCAAAATAAAAACATCAATATCAATATAAATAGAAAAAATAATCTTCAGATGATATCTCATCAAAAAAAATATCTTAAATTAGAAAATTCCAACCAACAAAAAAATGAGCAACAGGACCAAGTAAATCTTGTATCAGATCTACGAAAAGAAAACAAAAAAAAAGATATTGAAGAGAATTATGCGAGATCAGACATTACCATTAAAAAAGGTAAGAAGAAAAAACAATCCAAGAAAAACAAGAAAGCAGAACTAGATTTCTTCCTGAAAAAATATTTCCTTTTTCAATTAAGATGGGATGACTCCTTGAACCAAAGAATGATCAATAATATCAAGGTATATTGTCTCTTACTTAGACTGATAAATCCAAAAGAAATTGCTATATCCTCGATTCAAAGAGGAGAGATGCATCTGGATGTAATGCTAATTCAGAAAGATCTAGCTCTTACAGAATTGATAAAAAAAGGAATATTAATTATCGAACCAATTCATCTATCTATAAAAAGGGATGGAAAATTGATTATATATCAAACTATAAGTATTTCATTGGTCGAGAACAATAAACACCAAACTAATAGAAAATGCATAAAAAAAAGTTATATTGATAAGAGGAATTTGGATAAACCCATTGTACGATATGGGAATATGCTTGTGAATGGGGACACAAATTATTATGATTTCCTTGTTCCCGAAAATATTCTATCTCCTAGACGTCGCAGAGAATTGAGAATGTTAATTTGTTTCAATTCCCATAATTGGAATGTTACGGATAGAAATCCATTATTTTGCAATGAAAACAACATAAGAAACTCTGGAAAATTTTTGGATGAGGACAAGCATCTTAATACGGATACAAATAAATTCATTAAATGCAAATTAGTTCTTTGGCCCAATTACCGATTAGAAGATTTAGCTTGTATGAATCGCTATTGGTTTGATACCAATAATGGCAGTCGTTTCAGTATGTCAAGGATACATATGTATCCACGATTTAGAATTATTTAATTTAATAGTATATTTCCTATATCATATATATATATATCTATATTCCGTGACATTTTCGGTATATGAAAGCCGAAAGATGTATGCATATGCTATGTTATATTTTGGTAAATGATACAGATTGAATGGTGTATCCATTCAATTGGATATAGGAATAAATAAATTAGGGGAATCCTTTTAGATAGAAATAAATTCTTTTCTTTCGTTAATGTGGAAACATATTATCCCTTTCTATCCAAATCAAATTTTCAATTTGATTTGGATAAAATAAAGAAGTAGTATATGAATAAATCCAAATTTTTGTGTGTACTAGATTAAAATAACCGGCATAATTCTTTTTTTTTATTATTTTTCCTGATCGGAAAAATCCATGAAAAAGAAAGAAAAAGGATAGAAAAATTTTTTATGGTCAAAAATTCATTCATTTCCATTATTCCACAAGAAGAAAAAGAAGAAAACAAAGGTTCTGTTGAATTTCAAGTATTCAGTTTCACCAATAAGATACGGAGACTTACTTCACATTTGGAATTGCACAAAAAAGATTTTTTATCACAAAGGGGTCTACGAAAAATTCTAGGAAAACGTCAACGGTTGCTGGCTTATTTGTCAAAGAAAAATAGAGTACGTTATAAGAAATTAATTGGTCAGTTGGATATTCGAGAGCCAAAAACTCGTTAATTTAATCGTTTGAATTTTTTAGTAGTATTCAATTTTTTGTTTTGATGAGTCTCGTTTTGAGGAATTCATGGAATAATGAATTAAGGAAGAAAAGATATGACAGTACCGGTTACAAGAAAAGATCTCATGATAGTCAATATGGGGCCTCACCACCCATCAATGCATGGTGTTCTCCGACTAATCGTTACTCTCGATGGTGAAGATGTTATTGACTGTGAGCCCATATTGGGCTATTTACACAGAGGAATGGAAAAGATAGCGGAAAATAGAACAATTATACAATATCTACCTTATGTAACACGATGGGATTATTTAGCTACTATGTTCACAGAGGCAATAACCGTAAATGCGCCAGAACAATTGGAAAATGTTCAAGTACCTCAAAGAGCTAGCTATATCAGAGTAATTATGCTGGAATTGAGCCGTATAGCTTCTCATTTGTTATGGCTTGGACCTTTTATGGCGGATATCGGTGCACAGACTCCCTTTTTCTATATTTTCAGAGAAAGGGAATTGATATATGATCTATTCGAAGCCGCCACAGGTATGCGAATGATGCATAATTATTTCCGTATTGGAGGAGTAGCTGCTGATCTACCTTATGGATGGATAGATAAATGTTTGGATTTCTGCGATTATTCTTTAACAGGAGTTGTTGAATATCAAAAACTTATTACGTGGAATCCCATTTTTTTGGAACGAGTTGAAGGAGTGGGCATTATTGGTGGAGAAGAAGCTGTAAATTGGGGTTTATCAGGACCGATGTTACGAGCTTCTGGAATCCAATGGGATCTTCGTAAAGTTGATCATTATGAGTGTTACAATGAATTCGATTGGGAAGTCCAATGGCAAAAAGAAGGAGATTCATTAGCTCGTTATTTAGTACGAATCGGTGAAATGAAGGAATCCATAAAAATTATTCAACAGGCTCTAGAAGGAATTCCTGGAGGACCTTATGAAAATTTAGAAGTACGACGCTTTGATAGAGCAAAGAATTCCGAATGGAATGATTTTGAATATAGATTTATTAGTAAAAAACCTTCACCCAATTTAGAATTGTCGAAACAAGAACTTTATGTGAGAGTGGAAGCCCCAAAAGGAGAATTGGGAATTTATTTGATAGGAGATAATAGTGTTTTCCCCTGGAGATGGAAAATTCGTCCACCCGGTTTTATCAATTTGCAAATTCTTCCTCAGCTAGTTAAAAGAATGAAATTGGCTGATATCATGACGATATTGGGTAGTATAGATATCATTATGGGAGAAGTTGATCGTTGAAATGATAATTGATACGACAGAAGTACAAACTATCAATTCTTTTTCTACATCGGAATTTTTAAAAGAAGTGTATGGACTAATATGGATTGTACCCATTTTGACCCTTATATTGGGAATAACAATGGGGGTACTAGTAATTGTGTGGTTAGAAAGAGAAATATCTGCAGCGATACAACAACGTATTGGGCCTGAATATGCTGGCCCGTTGGGAATTCTTCAAGCTATAGCGGATGGGACTAAACTACTTTTTAAAGAGGACCTCCTCCCATCTCGAGGAGATATTCGTTTGTTTAGTGTGGGACCGTCTATAGCGGTTATATCAATTCTACTAAGTTATTTAGTAATTCCTTTTGGGTATCGTCTTGTTTTAGCCGATCTCAGTATAGGTGTTTTTTTATGGATCGCCATTTCTAGTATTGCTCCTATTGGGCTTCTTATGTCAGGATATGGATCGAATAATAAATATTCCTTTTTAGGTGGTCTACGAGCTGCTGCTCAATCTATTAGTTATGAAATACCATTAACTCTATGTGTGTTATCAATATCTCTACGTGTGATTCGTTGAAATATGAACTTTGAACCTCTCTTCTAGAAATAAAAGAAAAAAGAAAGAGGTTCAATGTATTGAATAGATGTTTTCATTTTTTTTTATTCAGCATTCGGGTTGATGAGTTAAACCAGATAGTTATATGAGTGAAACTAAACAGCTTCCAAATTTGTAGTAAGAAAAAACAATCTCATTCCCTATGTACAAGAATAAAGTTGAAGTAAAAATAAGCAGTGTAAACTGCTTACCCCAAGATTAAGATTTTTTGATTAGTCATCATATCTTGAAGCGGGCGCAAACAAAAGATCAACTGTATGGAGTTTCTACTACTGTCTCATATGTATTACTATACCGGGGATCAATCAAAAGTCAGTGGACGGTTAGGAACACCAAGGTACACAAAGGATTAGTAATGGAGATAATGTAAGGTATCAAAAAAGAGGTATTTCTTCATAAAACGAATCATAATAAGGACTTGAAATTGGTAGAAATGATCAAGTAGTACTTCCCTACGATTCCGATCTAGAGTATGCTCCTATTCACTGGTTAAAGAAATGACTATCAAGAACGAATTAATTCTTTATTTTATTTTTGAGTATCCTCCTCTGAGACAGAAGAACAGGAAAAAAGAAATGGAATGCAGTAATTGAATGAATAATAAAAAAAGGGAATCCCTATTTATTCTTTTCTCTATCCATATTCATACATATCGAATTCTTATCACGATTCATGAACTAATGACTAATTCTTTTTATTTTGTATTGATTGATATAAGGAGTATTTTATTGAAATATTAAGTTATTACCGAACAAAGAGAAATTATTATTGTAAAGGATGAGATCAATTCGGAAGCACTTTTTTTATTATTCTAGCAGACAGAATTCCATTGGTCTAATTTGGGACTTTCCGATGTATCTTTATTCTATCCATCCAAAGATGGTGATAATACCGAACCCGTCCTTACATTTTTTTTGTGGCCATCGAGGAGCCGTATGAAGCTGAGGTCTCACGTACGGTTTTGAAATAGCGATGGGAACAGTGATGTTATTATCGACTATGATTATCTAACAGTTCAAGTACAGTTGATATAGTTGAAGCACAGTCAAAATATGGTTTTTGGGGGTGGAATCTGTGGCGTCAGCCTATAGGATTTATTGTTTTTCTAATTTCTTCTCTAGCCGAATGTGAGAGATTGCCCTTTGATTTACCAGAAGCGGAGGAGGAATTAGTAGCAGGTTATCAAACCGAGTATTCGGGTATCAAATATGGTTTATTTTATCTTGCTTCTTACCTAAATTTATTAGTTTCTTCATTATTTGTAACAGTTCTTTACTTAGGTGGGTGGAATTTACCTATTCCGTATATATCCATTTCTGAGCTTTTCGGAATAAAAAAAATCGCCGGCATTTTTGGAATAACAATGGGTATCCTTATTACATTAACTAAAGCTTATTTGTTTCTCTTCATTTCTATCACAACAAGATGGACTTTACCTAGAATGAGAATGGACCAGTTATTAAATCTTGGATGGAAATTTCTTTTACCTATTTCTCTAGGTAATCTGTTATTAACAACTTCTTCCCAACTTGTTTCATTATAAATAAGAGAATACGATAACACTATTTTAGATTCATAATCTCTATCAAACAAGAGAAAGAAACGTCAAATTTTGCATGTATATCTACAATATGTTCCCTATGGTAATTGGGTCCATGAATTATGGTCAACAAACAATACGAGCTGCAAGGTACATTGGTCAAAGTTTCATAATTACCTTATCCCACACAAATCGTTTACCTGTAACTATTCAATATCCTTATGAAAAATCGATCACATCAGAGCGTTTCCGGGGTCGAATCCACTTTGAATTTGATAAATGTATTGCTTGTGAAGTATGTGTTCGTGTATGCCCGATAGATCTACCCGTTGTTGATTGGAGATTTGAAAGAGATATTAAAAAGAAACAATTACTTAATTATAGTATAGATTTCGGGGTTTGTATATTTTGTGGTAACTGTGTCGAGTATTGTCCAACAAATTGTTTATCAATGACTGAAGAATATGAACTTTCTACTTATGATCGTCACGAATTGAATTATAATCAAATTGCTTTGGGTCGATTACCAATCTCAATAATTGGAGATTACACAATTCAAACAGTTATGAATTCGACTCAAATAAAAATAGACAAAGATAAACCCTTTGATTCAAGAACAATTACCGATTACTAAGATTTTGTTTTGATATAAAGGATCCAAGCTTTTTATTTTGGGTAGTCAGTAACTACAAATAAAAACTAATGATTGTTGAGAATCACTCTTTGATTTAAACTAAAAATATATTTTTCGTGATGATTTCAAAATAGCAAATTTCAACTACTTTTTTCTTTTTTTTCTTTCGGATAAATATAAATAAAGTAAGGTTGGCCCGATAATTTTATCTATATCTACATTAATCCATATTCAAATTCAATTCAATTATAAATGTATCATATACATTATTATATACAAGAAAACAAAAATAGGGTAACCCCTTTTCCTTTCCTGGACCATTTTATTTAGTAAAGTTAAAGTAAGGTCATGAAATAGTTAAAGTTATTTATTTTGTATTTTATACATAATGGGTTTACCTGGACCAATACATGATATTCTTGTTGTATTTCTGGGGTCAATTCTTGTATTAGGGGGTCTGGGGGTAGTATTATTTACCAATCCAATTTATTCTGCCTTTTCATTGGGATTGGTTCTTGTTTGTATATCCTTATTCTATATTTCATCGAACTCCTATTTTGTAGCTGCCGCACAGCTCCTTATTTATGTGGGAGCCATAAATATCTTGATCATATTTGCTGTAATGTTCATGAATGGTTCAGGATATTCCAATAATTCCTATTTTTGGACCATTGGAGATGGGGTCACTTTGATGGTTTGTACAACTATTCTTTTTTCACTAATTACTACTATCCCAGATACGTCATGGTACGGAATTATTTGGACTGCAAGGTCAAACCAGATTATGGAACAGGACCTAATAAATAACGTTCAACAAATTGGGATTCATTTATCAACAGATTTTTATCTTCCGTTTGAACTCATTTCAATAATTCTTTTAGTTTCCTTGATAGGTGCAATTACTATGGCTCGACAATAAGCAATAAAAATACTTAACTTATAATGATTCCCAATTCTTAGAATTATAACTAAATTCTAAATAAATAAATAGAAATTTTTAGTTAAATCTATCTACCGTCAATATCTTCTTTTGTTGTGTAATTGTTCTATTCTAATCAATTGAATCGGTTGAATTGTTATTCATATTGAAATGAATCGAGATTGATAAGGAGTTAGTCAATGATGTTTGAGCATGTCCTTTTCTTGAGTGTTTATTTATTTTCTATAGGTATCTATGGATTGATCACAAGTCGAAACATGGTTAGAGCGCTTATGTGTCTTGAGCTTATACTAAATTCGGTTAATATCAATCTTGTAACATTTTCTGATATATTTGATAGTCGCCAATTAAAAGGAGACATTTTCTCAATCTTTGTTATAGCCATTGCAGCTGCTGAAGCAGCTATTGGACTTGCTATTGTTTCGTCGATCCATCGTAACAGAAAATCAACTCGTATTAATCAATCGAATTTGTTGAATAATTAGTGATAATCATCATAGATAATTTAAATAAAGACACATAAAAATATTTAATAGAATTGAAATACTATTTTTTATTGAATTTGAATGCAATTCAATAAAAAATAGTATTTTTATATTTATATTGAAATAATGATGACCAATTTGTTGGCCAATTAATTTTAATTCGCATGTGTAACTCGTATCATCATAATTGTTGAAACGAAAATCAAAGTGTCTTGACCTTTTCTCATAAACAGATTGATTTAAGAAATATATTGATTGTTTTTAATAAACCACTGTTTCGTCTGGTGTCTACAATATTACAATATATAATATATGATTCATTTACTACTAATTTGATTTGACCAGATCGAAAATCTTTTATGTTCAAAACTGTAATTTATAGATCCAATGTCACATTCAGTAAAAATTTATGATACATGTATAGGGTGTACTCAATGTGTACGAGCTTGCCCCACAGATGTATTGGAAATGATACCTTGGGACGGATGTAAAGCCAAGCAAATAGCTTCCGCGCCAAGAACCGAGGACTGTGTAGGTTGTAAGAGATGTGAATCTGCCTGCCCAACAGATTTTTTGAGTGTCCGTGTTTATTTAGGGCCTGAAACAACTCGCAGCATGGCTCTATCTTATTGATACGTTACAAAAAACTCCACTTGAATCATTTGTGATTCCTCTTTACCGACAAAAGCCCGTGCTCGACAAAATATATTATTTTGAGGACGGGCTTCTCTGGTCAAAATGTATCTTGTCTTTATCACGAGTTATTTTCCTTGGTTAACAATACTTGTTGTTTTACCGATATTCGCGGGTTCCTCAATTTTCTTATTCCCTCATAGAGGGAATAAGATGTTTAGGTGGTATACTATATGTATATGCTTATTAGAACTCCTTCTAACGACTTATGCATTCTGTTATCATTTCCAATTGGATGATCCATTAATGCAATTGAAGGAAGATTCTAAATGGATAGATGTTTTTGATTTCCACTGGAGACTAGGAATCGATGGGCTTTCCATAGGACCCATTTTACTGACAGGATTTATCACTACTTTAGCAACTTTAGCAGCTTGGCCAATTACTCGAAATTCGCGGTTGTTCTATTTCCTGATGCTAGCAATGTACAGCGGTCAAATAGGATTATTTTCCTCTCGAGACTTTTTACTTTTTTTCATCATGTGGGAGTTAGAATTAATTCCTGTTTACTTACTTTTATCCATGTGGGGGGGAAAGAAACGTCTCTACTCGGCTACAAAGTTTATTTTGTACACTGCAGGGGGTTCCATTTTTTTCTTAATAGGAGTTCTAGGTATGGGTTTATATGGTTCCAATGAACCAACATTAGATTTTGAAAGATTAATTAATCAATCATATCCTGTGGCATTGGAAATAATATTCTATTTTGGCTTCCTTATTGCTTATGCTGTCAAATTGCCGATTATACCCCTACATACATGGTTACCTGATACCCATGGAGAAGCACATTACAGTACATGTATGCTTTTAGCTGGAATCCTATTAAAAATGGGCGCATATGGATTGATTCGGATCAATATGGAATTACTACCCCACGCTCATTCTATATTTTCTCCTTGGTTGGTGATAATAGGAACAATGCAAATAATCTATGCAGCTTCAACTTCTCTTGGTCAACGTAATTTAAAAAAGAGAATAGCCTATTCCTCTGTATCTCACATGGGTTTCACAATTATAGGAATTGGTTCTATAACCGACATGGGACTCAATGGAGCTATTTTACAAATGCTCTCTCATGGATTTATTGGTGCTGCACTTTTTTTCTTGGCGGGAACGAGTTGTGATAGAACACGTCTTGTTTATCTCGAAGAAATGGGAGGGATATCTATCCCAATGCCAAAAACATTTACCATGTTCAGTAGCTTCTCGATGGCTTCTCTTGCATTGCCAGGAATGAGTGGTTTTGTTGCGGAATTTTTAGTATTTTTTGGACTAATTACTAGTACAAAATATCTTTTAATGTCAAAAATGCTAATTACTTTTGTAATGGCAATTGGAATGATATTAACTCCTATTTATTTATTATCTATGTTACGTCAGATGTTTTATGGATACAAGTTATTTAATATTCCAAACTCTAATTTTTGGGATTCTGGACTACGAGAACTATTTCTTTCAATCTGTATCTTTCTACCCGTAATAAGTATTGGTATTTATCCCGATTTTGTTCTCTCGTTATCAGTTGACAAGGTACACGCTATCTTATCCAATTATTATCATAGATAGTGTTTCATTAATGAAACGGAAGGAAAGTCTTATAATTCTTTGAATTTAATATTTTGAAAATCGTTTGCTGTACTGTATAATGAAAAAAGAAATAAAATGAATAAGAATTGTAATTAGATACATCTCGAGTTTTTGAGAACCGTTTGAATCAAGGAATCATTCAAATTTAAATGGTTCTCAAAAACTCATAAAAACAAACTTTCGTTATATATGGGATGATGCTTTTATCTTATGTATTCTTCATGTAGTTTATTCAATTAGATGTTTATGTGAATGAACCATAACTATGTAGACCTATTCCTAATAGATTGATCCCAAAATAGCATATCCAAATTATAATAAATCCTATAGAAGCTACAAGTGCCGAATTCGTACCTTTCCAATTTATATTTGTTCTAGTATGTAAATAAATCGCGAATATGGTCCAAGTAATAAATGCCCAAGTTTCCTTGGGGTCCCAATTCCAATAGGATCCCCATGCCTCATTAGCCCATACTGCTCCACAAAGAATACCTATGGTTAAAAAGGTAAACCCTAGACTAATGACACGATAACTCCAATAATCCAAACGCTCAGTTAATTGATATTTGTAATAATTTTGAAATGAAGGAAAAGAAGTGTTTTTAAAAACACTTCTTTTTTCATTCAAATATTCAATCTCACCAAAGAAAAATGACTTAATTAATAAATTATTGCTTTTACAAAAAATTTTGATGTTTTTTCGAAATGTAATGACTAGAAGAGCGACTGATAATAATGATCCGCATAAAAGAGCTGCATAGCTCAATAACATCATACTTACGTGCATCATTAACCACTGAGATTGTAGAGCAGGTACTAATATTGTGGATTGATGCATTTCAGTTGAAAGACCCGACATGGCAAAGCCTTGAGTAAAAATGGTACTTGGTGCAATTATTGTGCTTAAATCGTTTTTAAGGTTACGTATCTTGGGAATCATATGAATAATGAAGAAACTACACGAAAGGAAGATTAATGACTCGTATAAATTACTTAATGGAAAATGTCCCGAAGAAATCCAACGAGAAATTAATAATCCTGTTATAGAGAAAAAGGTAGCTATCATCCCTTTTTCTGATGAATCACGTAATCCTACAATTTTGTGGACTAATAAGGTCATCAAATGAATCATAATCACAATTGAAATGATCGAAAAAGAGATATGAGTTAATATATGTTCTAAAGTCACAAATATCATAAAAGGGGTCCCATTACAGAATTGGAAATCGCGAATTGAATACATTTTAGGATCTATTGTATCTCTTTTAGAAGATGCCGCCACTCGGACTCGAACCGAGATGCTTTAGCACTGCTTCCTAAGAGCAGCGTGTCTACCGATTTCACCACGGCGGCTTACTTGAAATAATAATAGTCAATTCATGTTGAATCGTCGAGATTCAAGGATTCAATATAGTTTAGGAAACATTAATTAGAATCAATGAATAAAGGCTGGTTTGTGGTTTAAATATTTGAATCTTCAATAAAATATCTACCTAGGTAGTATCGTCGTGGGTTTTTTAACAATCAACTTTCATGTACTAGAAACTAAGTTTTCTCCAAACAGTTGGAACTCCATAGTTTTTTCTCGGTTGAGGTATAAAACTAAGAATTGTCTTTTTTTCTCAATTTTTTTATGATTTGTTTTTCATTTATCCGATTTCATGGATTCAAATGAAAAAGATTGAGTTTTTTTTTCAATGAACAAAATCAAATAACTAGGATTTCATATCTATCACAATTTCATCATTAAATACAAATAATTTGTTATTTTTCTAATGATTTCGATACCTTAGTATATTTAAATTAAAGTATTAATATTCTTTATTGCGCATATAATTTATAATACCATTTACAAAACCAATTAAGTTTTGGGATAGGCATATAACAAAAGAGTTTCAATCTCTATCACAATTGTACTTTTCTATTGTGAAAAGTACAATTGTGATAGGGAAAAAAATAATACTTAGAACCCAATATACAAAAAACTCTTATTCTATATATCACAGCAGTGAGTTCTAAGTATTATTGAGAAATTTAATACAGAAAAATACATTAGTTAACATTAATCTTACAAAATTTGGGGTTCTTTAGGCTATATCAATTGAGATTATTCTAAGACTTTATTATTTGTTTGTCGCACAAAAAAACTTTTTGAATGCCCGGTGGAAACCGATTTCGCTAAAGAAAAAGTTTTTACTGCAACTAAATATCCTTTTTTCTTCCAAATATTTCTACGAATACGTTTTTTTGACATAGAAGTACGTTTTTTTGGAACTGCCATTCAAAAAAGGGGGGTTCCTCCTTTTATCGTTGTATGTGAAAGACATGTATTCTTCAAAATAGATCGTTCTTTTTAGTTATTATCTATACTTATTTCGTGTATGTGGATAATTTTTTTAATATACTCTTTTTAATATACATTGTTTTTTTACTTTAACATATAAATATATAATAAACATACAAATATATATAATACAAATATATTTATATATACATGTATATGTGATATATATATCATATATACGTATGCGCGCACATCACACATCACATATATAAATGACATGAGGGAAAAAAATGGAAGAAAATAAGGGAAAATAAAAATTGATTAAGCCCAGAGTGCTATGTCCATAATTCAAAGTAAGGAGTATCATAAGATTTCTGATAAACATAAGTTTTTTTATTGGGTTTCAATCCAATCAATCAGTTACACAACAAGTTAGGTAATTACTCCCTTCCCAAAATGAACTAGAATACCTAGGTATTTTTTTAATTCGAAGATAGATACTATGATCCATATTTGAATAAAAAAAGTACTCTTTTTTTGGTCTAACTCTTTTTCCTTACTATAATATAGTATACTATATAATATATTTATTATACTATTATAGTATAATAAATATGTTTATTAATCACAAAAAAAAAAATCAGAATAATTAAGAATCCCAATATTTGACTTTTTTTTTCATATCTTTTTTTTTTATTTCTTTTATTATTGTTCCTTTCTAAAAGGATAAAAAAGATAAGAATTGGTGAATCGAGAACAATTTGTAATTATAAGAAAAAAGAGTTTCTTTTCTT